TATTATATTATATTATATTAGAATAATGGGGGGTATTTATAGGCTATAGACTCGGTTACTTTCCGGGCAGGCAAGAATAAAAGGCCAAAAACGGCCTATTTTTTGCTTTTTGACCTAGAATCGCGGCAGGGAGACAGGGGGGGGTCTTTTTTTTTATTAATATAAAAATTTTGTTAAAGTATATTTAAATTCCCATCTAGGCTAAAAAAGCAACTAAAAATCAAGTGTAAAAAATTAGACCTTAATTTTAATAGATACCCCTAAATTTGAGCACTTTGTGTCGCTTATTTTGGGTTAATTTTTTTCATACGTATTTCTCTGTTCTTTTTTGCCTCGACTTAGAATAGAAATTAGGTACAGAGGTCAATTTTTGGCCCTTTATGAGCAGGTTTTTGAGATATTAGGCTCGCTCAGCAGTCTCTTGGGCCAGCGCTTGATAAAATAAGCGCTGGCTGCTCTAAGACATATTTGTCATCTTAGCATCTTCAGTGCTATGCTCTGGGTAATTTAAGCTATTAAAGCTATTTTGTTTTATGTACGTAACATAAGAGAGAAAAGCAGTACAGCTAAAATAATTAAGGCAATAAAATAATTAAAGGTCTTAATTTGCATTTTTTGGTTAATGACTGATATACTTGAGGTTATGAGTGCCGTCCCTTGACCGCCTACGATTTCTAATCATCCTAAATCAACAGATTTTATGAGATTTGTGCCCAATAATATAGAAAATTTAGTTAAAGGTTGGGAGGATAGTGGTGTGAGAAATCATATGGTTGAGCAAAAAAATTTAATTTTATTCATCTTTTTAGCATCCCGATTAGACTCTCAAAGCATAAATGCCATAAATAAGCCTATGATAATAACAAAAAGAGTCAATATTTTTAGGTAGAAAGGTAGTACTGGAGGTACGGGATTAAAGGTCAAAAAAATGACCTGAAAAAATAAACCAGCTATGATAGCAGCCAACCTTAAAATTGTGATAGATCAGTTTATATACAAATCAGCTTCTTGTTTTGAATGATGTGGTTTATTTTTTATATACCTTCATAAAGAACAGAAAGAAAGGCGGAAAGAATAGGCTGCAGTTATCCCGGTTGCTAAAAAAATAAAAATAATTATTAGGAATCTTGTCGGGCTGAAAAGAGATATTTCTAAAATTAAATCCTTTGAATAAAAGCCTCTCAAAAAAGGAGCACCACAAAGAGATAAATTTGCAATATTTATACAAGTTACTGTAAGGGGCGCTTGCTGAGAGATTGATCCTATATGCCGAATATCTTGTGTATTGGAGCTATTGTGAATAACTATCCCGGCACACAAAAACAATAGAGCTTTAAAAAGGGCATGTGTGTAAAGATGGAATAAAGCTAAATTAGGCATGCCTATGCCGAGCCTTATTATTATAACGCCTAATTGACTTAAGGTAGAAAGGGCAATGATTTTCTTTAGGTCATTTTCATAGTTTGCAGCAATTCCTGCCATTAATAAAGTTAAAACTGAAAAAAATAAAAGTGTAGGTTTGAACCCTGAAATTATATTAAAAAATGGAAAAAACCGAACAACTAAGAAAATTCCGGCCGTAACTAGTGTCGAAGAGTGGACTAATGCAGACACCGGCGTAGGAGCAGCTATAGCCGCCGGAAGTCAGCTAGAAAAAGGGATTTGAGCTCTTTTAGTCATAGCGGCTAATGTTAAGGCTAAGACAGTTCAAGCTGACAGGTAAAAATCTCATATTAATGTAATAACTCAATGTCCTTGTAAAATCAATAGTCCGATAGAAATAAGAATTATAACATCCCCAATTCGATTAGCTAAAACAGTAATTATTCCAGCACTTAATGATTTGATATTCTGGTAGTAAATAACAAGGACAAAAGAGACAATTCCGAGTCCATCTCATCCTAGAAGTAATGCCGGAAGACTTGGGATAAAAACTAAGAAATTTATGGATAATACAAATAATATTACTAACCAAGTGAAGCGCTTCAAAAAAGGATCGTGAGCTATGTAACTCGAAGAGAATATTATAACACAGCCTGAGATTAAACATACAACATTTCTGAATCTTAATCTCACTGCATCAAAAATAAATATGAAAGTTATTCTACAAGATCTAATTTGTAAAATGTTCCATTCTAAAATAATGCATTCTTGGTTTAACAAAAAAAGAATAGTCACTGGGAAAATAAGAATTCTGTAAATAAATAAAAATAAGGAACTGATAGAAGAGGACTTAAGATTTATAAACATAATCAAGTGAAATATTATTTTCGTTTTCAAAGCCACAGACTGATGTTTTAAAGTCTAAACTAACTTGATTTACTAAATTCACATAAATACAAGATCTCTCTTTAAAATTAAAAGGTTTCTAGGAATTCAGTGTATAAAAAGTAAGGTAAAACCTGGAATTTTAAAAGATCTAAAGGGTCTCAGGAATTTTGGACTTCCCCCGTGATGAACTGATGTAAATAGATATATTCTATACAGGGCCGCTAGAAATCTTATTAGACCTAAAGACACTAAAAAATATTTCGAACTAAAAATTATACACGGAAAAATCATGATTTCTCCTAGTAAATTGATTCTGGGAGGAGCAGCTATATTTATGGCACAAAATAAAAATCATCATAGAGCCAGGAGGGGTAAAAGCATAAGTATTCCTTTTCCGAGAAATAAACTCCGAGTGTGGGTTTTTTCATAAGTATAGTTTGCTAAAGCAAATAATGCAGACGAACAAAAGCCATGAGAAATTATTAGTACCAAGGCTCCAGATCAACCTCAAGAAGTGTTTGAAAAAGCCCCAGCTAATATTAAGGATATGTGGCCAATGGAAGAGTACGCAATCAAGGATTTTAGATCAATTTGGCGAAAACAAATAATTCTAGTTAAAACTCCTCCCCATAAAGCAAGTGAGAAAATAAAAATAGAAGACCCAGAACCGGGGAAATTTAAATACTGATGAAAACGCAAGATACCATATCCTCCCAATTTTAAAAGAATAGCTGCTAGAATCATAGAGCCAGCTACTGGGGCTTCTACATGAGCTTTAGGCAGTCACAAATGAATTGTAAATATCGGAAGTTTTACCAGGAAAGCAGTAAAAACCAAGAAAGTTAAATAATTTCAGATTCAAATCTGGGGAGAAGCCACTCTAAAATTGCGCAAAGTGTTAATCATTAATATTTCCCTAGAATTAAGTTTTTGTGTTATCCACAGAATTGAAAATAAAAGCGGGAGTGAAGCTGCTACAGTATAAATTATTATATATATCCCCGCTTGCAATCGTTCGGGTTGGTATCCTCAACCTAAAATTAACAAAAGAGTTGGGATTAAGGAAGCTTCAAATAAAAAATAAAATAATAAACTTCTTGAAGAGAAAAATGTAGTAATTAAGATCAGATTTAATAAAATTAAAAAAACTGAAAATAATGGATCTTTGTTCTTAAGAACTTTTACTCTGTACTGACTAGCTAATATTATTATCAATGAAATCCAAAATGTTAATAAAATTAATGCTGTAGATATTGAATCTTGGGCTATATAGGAATTAAAAACTTCGTAAGTTGAAATAGGAGTAAATAAGTGTAAAGAAGAAATCAAGCTTCCTAAAGCAAGCGATCATATCTTGTAGTATCAAGCTCATTTTCTGCCGGGAAACATTAATAAAGAAACACCAAGAAGTAATAATCCTAACATTTATGTAAAGAAAAACTAGAAACGTAGTCATTCCCTTCTGAGCGAATAATTGCCACAAGAATAGCAAGCCCAAGTCTAGCTTCACATGCTCCTAAGGTAATTAAAATAAGGGAGGTTTGGCCCCTTAAAATGATCCTATTTGAGTAAGCAAATATCATAATGAACAAGTTTATTGTAGCAGCTTCTAGGCTTAACAGAACACTTAAAAGATGCTTATATTGAAGTGATAAAGCTAAAAGTGCTATAAAAAATCCCCATATTCTTAATAAACTTAAATAAAATGTTCTCATAACATATTGAACGCAATAGTAGCTTAACAGAAAGCATTGGTCTTGTAAGCCAAAGATGAAATATGTATTTTCTTATTGCTGTGAATATAAGTTGGTAAGTGAATCGAACACTTAAAGTTTGTTTTCAAGACAAATTGTCCCCAGGAAACAACTCTTATTAGTATTAGTAATCTAAAATTTTATCCCATACCCACTGAGCCGGAGGAGAGATAATAAAATATACAAAATAAAAAGCTGTAAAAACTTGACCAATTTGTTCATACGGTCTCTCAACTGGGCAACTTCCAATTCAAGTTAAAATAAAAAAAATTCCAACATATAATCAAAAAAGAATTTGGTTCAACGGATAAAAAGCTAAAGATCGGAATTTTCCTGCATGGGAAAAAGGTAAAATAAAGAGAATTAAGATTGAGCCAACTAAACCTAAAACGCCTCCTAATTTGTTAGGAATTGACCGTAAAATTGCATAAGCAAATAAAAAATATCATTCAGGCTGGATGTGTACGGGAGTGACTAAGGGATTAGCTGGAATAAAGTTTTCAGGGTCTGTCAGAAGCTGAGGGGAATAGAGAACTAGTACTGAAAGCAGGAATAAGAGAATAATAAATCCGACTAAATCTTTAAATGTATAATACGAGTGGAAAGGGATTTTTTCTCCGTCCCTGCTCACTCCTAACGGGTTATTTGATCCTGTTTCATGTAAAAATAATATATGAATAATTGCTAGGGCAGCAATGGCAAATGGGACCAAGAAATGGAGAGCATAAAAACGAATTAACGTAGCATTATCTACTGCAAATCCACCTCAGACTCATTCTACTAGCATTTTTCCGATATACGGGATGGCTGAAAATAAATTTGTAATAACTGTTGCGCCCCAAAAAGATATTTGCCCTCACGGGAGAACATAACCTAAAAAAGCTGCAGCTATTGTGAGGATAAGTAAAACTACTCCGATATTCCATGTGTGTACTTGTAAATACGAGCCATAGTATATACCGCGTCCTGCATGTAAATAAATACAAATAAAAAATCAAGAAGCTCTGTTAGCATGGATAGCACGTAATAGCCAACCGTAGCTTACATCTCGTCTAATATGGATGACAGAACTAAAAGCTAAATCTACATGAGCTGTGTAGTGTATTGACAAAAATAACCCAGTTAAAATTTGGATTACTAAGCACAAACCTAGTAAAGATCCGAAGTTTCATCAGATGGAAAGATTTGAGGGGGCAGGAAGATCAACAAATGCGCCATTTATTACCTTTAAAAGTGGGTGGATTTTTCGAGCAGGACTCCGCATTATAGAAATCCTATGTCTTAAATGGACGGAGAGAAGCATGGTGATAATAACAAATTTTTACTACCACAATTAGGGTAATTAGCAAAATAGCAGCTAGGCCAATAAGAATTGAAACTATTTGCGGAGCCACCATTTCTACGCCGTATATTTTTATAAATTTAAGTTTTATAAAAGATTCATTGTTGCATATAAATCTAAGGTCAACTAAGGGATACAAATATATAAACAAACTTACTGGTATGATTAATGTGAAGAAAACTAGCCCTGCGTTAGCTTTCCCAAATAAGACATTGGGAGATAACGCAGCAACATATGCAAACATTACTAAAAGTCCGCCTACATAAATTAAAAACAAGATATAACCGTATCAGGATGACAAAATTAATCTAGTAACAACACATATTAAAAAAGTTGATAATATGATTACTAATCCTAACCTAAGGGGCTGTGTTATCAGGGGTAAAAGACAGAGGGTGGAAAAAGTTAAACTAAGTATAGCTAAAGAACTCATTTCGAAATGTGGGATTAAATTTACCCAATTATTAACTTCCAATGCTAATGTTTTTATTAAACTACAACTTCGACTGTTTAGTAATAAATGTTATAAGCCAAAGTAATAACCATGAGAAGGAAAGATAGAGAAGCCGGCAGAAAACCTTTTCAAGTGAGATTTATCAATAAGTCATAACGGAACCGTGGGTATCTAGCTCGAACCCAAATGAATAAAAAAGCAAAAAATAAGACCTTTAGTGTGAAAAATAAATCTCTTTCTGCGAGAACCATCGATCTGCCCCCAAAGAAGAGTAAGGTTGTCAATAAACTTATTACTAAGATATTAGCATATTCTGCTAGAAAAATTAGTGCAAAACCTGCAGCACCATATTCAATGTTAAAACCGGAGACTAATTCAGATTCTCCTTCGGCAAAATCAAAAGGTGCCCGGTTCGTTTCTGCGACGCAAGCTACAAACCAAATAAAAGAAACTGGGGATATTAATACACTGAATCAAATAATTTGTTGGGATTCTCTAATTTCAATAAATCTAAATCTAGCAATCAAAAATAATGGAAATAATAAAATTAAGGCTATTCTTACTTCATAGGAGATAGTTTGGGCAATAGCTCGTAATCTTCCTAGCAATGCATACTTAGAGTTAGAAGCTCACCCAGCAAGCAAAGTCCCGTATACATTTAATCCAGATACACAAAGAAAAAATAAGATTCCTCATTTAAAGTAATTTGTTGCGTACAAGCTTGGGTACAGTTGCCAGAGAAGTAAAGCTAAAATAAGACTAAAGATAGGTGCAATAAAATAGGGCGCATAGTTAGCTATAGTTGGTTTTGCAATTTCTTTAGTTAATAATTTTGCCGCATCTGCAATTGGTTGTGGGATCCCGGCAAAACCTACTTTATTAGGCCCTTTCCGAGTCTGAATATACCTTAAACCCTTTCGTTCTAAAAGAGTAAAAAAAGCGACAGCCAATAAAATACAGGCATATGTGAATAGCGATGAAATAATAGAAAGGTACACTATAAAGGAAAGAAATTTCATCTTTATATTTAGGGCTTAAACCTAATGCACTTCATTCTGCCACCTTTATTTTACACTATCAAATAAAGGAATTTCACCTGTGTCTATTGATCCTAAGTCAATTGCATTAACTTTGCTAATTTGATTTCTGTTTTTAAACTTAATTGATTATTATATAGCATCATAAGCTACAAATTTATTTTGTTATAAGTTGGCCCTTTCGTACTAAACTTAATTTTTTAATTGAAGATAGAAACTGACCTGGCTCACGCCGGTCTGAACTCAGATCACGTAGAATTTTAATGGTCGAACAGACCAACCCTTAAAGACGGCTGCATCTTTAGGATATTCTGGTCCAACATCGAGGTCACAAACCTTTTTTTCGATAAGAACTCTCAAAAAAGATTATGCTGTTATCCCTACGGTAACTAATTTTTTTGATCAGAACAATCTGGATCAGCATAAATATATTATTAATTCATAAAGGAAGCTTTATTTGTTCCTTTGTCGCCCCAACCAAAATTTTTAATAATAAATATTGTATCAATATATAGGTGTTATTTATTAATTTCTTTAAAGCTCGATAGGGTCTTCTTGTCTTTCAATTTTATTTAGGCTTCTTCACCTAAAAATTAAATTCTATATAATTGCAAAGAGACAGTAGTATTCTTGTCAAACCATTCATTCCAGCCTTCAATTATAAGGCAAGTGATTATGCTACCTTTGCACGGTCAGAGTACCGCGGCCGTTAAAAATTTTCACCGGGCAGGCCCGACTCTTTATACATGATTTTTCAAAGAGACATGTTTTTGATAAACAGGCAGAATACTTTTTGCCGAGTTCCTTTTTACAATTTAATTACTATAAAACCTTTTTGTTCTATGATATATTATTTATAAACTTTTAAATTTTGACAAATACTCATTTTAGCATTAATTCAACTCATTTATTAATTTATGAGTTTTTCTCCTTCATATTGGATAGATTGATCAAATTATTTAACCGGAAATGAAATTATAACAAAGTCAATAATTCATAGCTATTTCCAAGCTTAAATTTAATAAAAAATTATGTATCTTATTTACTTTAAATTTCCAAGCTTATCCTTGAAAACCTAGCCAAATCAGCTTTATTATACAAGATGTCATTATAAAATTCTGATTTAAAACACTTATATGTCTTTAAGAAAAACTAGCTATCTTCTAATACGGATAAAATTTCATTTCTATTTTTAACTCTCAAAAAATTTCTGCCACAATTACTTATAGTTTCTACTAAAATAAAGGTTAAAAATAGCTCATTAGATTTCGAGAAATTTAAAATAAAATTTAAATCTAGCTAAACCATGATGCAAAAGGTACAAATTTAAAATCTTCCTTACTTAAAACTAATTTTTTCCATCTCAGTACTTTTGTAGATTTATACAAATATATTCTATCACCCTTACTAAATTTAAACATGTTTTCATAATGAGAATATTTATAGTAATATAAATACTATGACGTCTTATTGTAAAAACAACTTACTACCTAAGCATATTTTCAGTGTAAATGAAATGTATTTTTATTTATACTATGTTTTTCATCTAGGGACAATTTCCATTACCCCTGCTATGTTACGACTTATTTCGTTTTTCAACGAGAGCGACGGGCGATGTGTGCGCGTTTCAGAGCTGTATTCAAAATATTTATATATTTTATTTTACTTTTAAGTCCTCCTTCTAAGACAATTTTTCTTTGACTTTTCGTAATTATAATTTTATAACTGTAACCCATCTTCACCTCTATATAAGCTGCACCTTGATCTGACGTATTAGTTAATAAGCTTTCATTGCTAACTTCTAATTTCTCAAAAGTTACCTGCCGACGACGGTATACAAACTGGTAGCTAATAAAGGTTAGGTTTAACGTGGACTGTCGATTACGAGACAGGTTCCCCTAAAAAGTCTAAAACACCGCCAAGCTCTTTGAGTTTTAAATTTTGTGATAAATTCATAGTACTCTGGTAAATTTAATTAATTTATGGCCAAGAATAATGGGGTATCTAATCCCAGTTTCCCTCAAGGCTGTCGCAGATTCAATTTTAAAGTAATTACAGGGTTATTTACACATATTCAAATTTCACCTTTTTATGCGAAATTATAGTACTCCTTTTGTTTACCTAACTGCCTTTTTACCTACGTTACATAGCTTAATCCTTTAGTATAACCGCGGCTGCTGGCACTAAATTAACCAGATCTATATAAACTGAACTAATGCAGGCTCACGCCTCTCTTTTAATTTTAAATACTGGTGTTAACGGAACTTTTCCAGGCATCATTTAGAATATAATACCTTAAAAGAAAAATAGAATAAAAATATTTCATTTTCAACTACACTCCTCTTACCTCGTCTATATCAAGAAAAACCATGTGTATTCTTTAGTTTCCGCTATGTAATGAAGTCAGAGCCAAGCTTTAACTTATTAGAAAAAAACTAAATTGATTACTAAGAAATATATAAATATTGTACTATTCAAATTTAATTTATTTTTAAGAAATGTTTCTAGGGTGTCTTAATAGCACATTAGATTTTCGTTCTAAAGGAATAAAGTAAATTTATTAGAAATATTCTTTGAGTATAAAAAGTACACTTGCCTTCCAAGCAAGAAGTTTAATTAAATTTTAAAAAGAATACCGAAGACTTACAAAGTAGTGTAAGGGCACGAAGAATTTTGATTTCTTAAGAGAGGCTCATAGCCTCCTGGTAAGGTTTTAAGTTAAATTAAACTGTAAGCCTTCAAAGCTTAAAATAAAGAATAATTCTTTAAACCTTGCTCACCATAGTTTACACTAAAACGTCGACTTGCAAAATCGAAAAAGGAAAGAATATCCTGGTGTGTATCTCTTTGCTTGGTGGCTGAGTAAAAGCGATAGACTGTAGATCTATTTACGGAGTTAAATCTCCCCGACAAATGTAAAATAAGCTAAGTGAAGCTATTGGGTTCATACCCCAAAAATGAATAACAAATTCTTTTGCAAACTAACTAATTTTTATACATAGTAATTAATATCTAACACTAGTGTGGGTGCTCATCTGAATACAGAGTAATTAATAAGCAAAAAATATATGCCTGAATAAGGCTAATCCCGAACTCAAAAATAGTATATAAAATTTGGATCAAAATTAACAAAAGTATGGAAAACATAGAAAAAACAAAAAGCCTAGTTGTTAAGTAGTTCCCGATTAGAGTTAGGACGATATGACCAGCTCTTATGTTAGCAGTTAATCGGACAGATAGAGTAATCGGACGTACCATAATTCTCACAGTTTCAATAATAACTAGGAATGGATTCAAAAGGGCTGGAGCTCCTATGGGCAATAGGCCTGCAATTACTGACCTCGAATTATGGAAAATAGCAGAGATAATTATAGATAATCATAAAGGCAGACCTAATGATAGCGAAATAGCAAGATGTCTAGTTGGTCTAAAAACATAAGGAACTAGGCCCCCGAGATTTATAACAATTAAAAATAAAAATAATCCTGTAATAACATTAATAAAGCCCCCCATATTCAGCCCGTGAGACCGAAAAATCTGGGAAGACACGGTATCTTTAAAACTTATAATAATTCTATCTCACCGAGGTTTTATTACTCAATATGAGGAACTGAAAAGTAAAATAGTAGCTAATGAAAAAACTCATATTAGTATATGTATAGATATAAATACCCGGTTATTATCATCAAACGAGGAAAAAATGTCTACAAGCATTCTTATTTATCAATTTCATTTATTTTCTTTTATAGAAGACGAGGAAATACTCTTTCTTTTAAAGAATGTTTTCTTGGATCACCAAATTAAAATAGAAAATCTTAATGCCGAGGCTCAAAATAGAATAAATAAAAAGATCCAATTCAGGGGAGATAATTGAGGCATATAAAAAGTACTAACTAAGTTAGCGACATAAGACTGACAACCTTATATTATATTTTAACTAACTTTTTATTCGGGTATACTAATAACCCATTCTATGAAATTTTTTAATGGGACTGCCTCTAAAACAATTGGTATAAAAGAATGATTGGCTCCGCAGATCTCAGAACATTGCCCGTAAAATACACCAGGATATTTAATAAAAAAACTTAATTGATTAAGACGTCCTGGAATTGCATCTACTTTTATACCTAGCGAAGGTACTGCCCATGAATGAATTACATCAGCCGAAGTCACTAGTACTCGGATATCAGTTTGAGTTGGAAGGACAACTCGATGATCTACCTCAAGTAGCCGAAAATCCCCGGGTTCTAATTCGTTTTCGGGAATTATATATGAATCAAATTCAATGTTTAGAAAATCAGAATACTCATAACTTCAATACCATTGGTGACCAACACTCTTAATTGTAAGGCTGCAATCTCCTGTCTCATCTAAGAGATAAAGTAAACGTAAAGAAGGTAAAGCTAAAAAAATTAAAATTACGGCCGGAATAATTGTTCAAATGGTTTCAATTTCTTGTCCTTCTACTAAAGAGCGGCATGTATATTTATTTAACATAAGGGATAGGGCAGCATACCCAACTAGTCTGATAGTTATTGTTAGAATCATTATAGCATGATCATGAAAAAAAATTACTTCTTCTATCAAAGGTGAAGCTGCATCTTGAAATCCTAATTGTCCTCATAGACCCATATCATATTAAAAACTAATTTATGTAGCAATTAATGCCCCTGTTTCAGGGGCATTGTGAAAATCAGCAGGAAGAATGTTATCCCATTCTAGAGCAGTTCCTAAGTGAGTTCTTCAAATCACACTTCGCTGAGAAATTAAAGCTTCCCAAACAATCACTATAAAATATAGTACAGCTACAAAAGAAATTATTGATCCAATAGAGGAAATAACATTCCATTCCGTATAACAATCAGGGTAGTCGGAATATCGCCGAGGCATCCCCCTTAAGCCCAAAAAATGCTGAGGAAAGAAAGTTATATTTACACCAATAAACATAATATAAAAATGAGCTTTTGTCCAGCGACTATGCAAAGTTACCCCTCTTAACAAAGGAAACCAATAATTGAATGCGCCAAATAAAGCAAATACTGCCCCTATCGATAAGACATAATGAAAATGAGCTACAACATAATAAGTATCATGAAGTATGATATCTAATGAAGAATTTGAGAGAACAATACCTGTTAAGCCCCCGACAGTGAAAAGAAAAATGAATCCTAAAGCTCAGAGCATGGGCGTTTCATACTTAATTTTAGCACCATGAATAGTTGCAAGTCAACTGAATACTTTAATACCTGTAGGTACGGCAATAATCATCGTAGCAGCTGTAAAATAAGCTCGGGTATCAACATCCATTCCGACAGTGAATATGTGATGTGCCCACACAATAAAACCTAGGATACCAATAGCTAGTATAGCATAAATTATTCCAAGGGTACCAAAAGTTTCTTTTTTCCTAGAGTAGTGACTAACAATATGAGAAATTATACCAAAACCTGGAAGAATTAAAATATAAACTTCAGGATGGCCAAAAAATCAAAACAAATGCTGGTATAAGATAGGATCCCCGCCTCCGGCTGGGTCAAAAAATGCTGTATTAAAGTTCCGATCTGTTAGTAGTATTGTAATAGCACCAGCTAACACCGGAAGAGAGAGGAGTAATAATACTGCTGTAATTTTTACAGATCACACAAAGAGAGGCATACGTTCAAATTGCATTCCTCGTCATCGCATATTAATAATAGTCGTAATAAAGTTAACTGCACCTAAAATAGAAGACGCCCCGGCTAGATGAAGCGAAAAAATAGCCAAATCAACCGAACCTCCAGCGTGTGCTAAGTTTCCGGCTAAGGGCGGGTAAACTGTTCATCCCGTCCCTACGCCGCTTTCTACAGCAGCTGAGGATAATAATAATAACAATGCAGGAGGAAGAAGTCAAAACCTTATGTTATTAAGTCGTGGAAATGCCATATCCGGAGCTCCTAATATTAGCGGAATTAATCAATTACCAAAACCTCCAATCATTATTGGTATTACTAAGAAAAAAATTATAACAAAAGCATGTGCTGTTACAATTACATTATATAACTGATCATCTCCTAATAAAGCACCGGGCTGCCCTAGTTCGGCTCGAATCAGCAAACTTAACCCTGTACCGACTAACCCAGATCATATTCCGAATAAAATATACAATGTACCGATATCTTTATGATTCGTGGAAAATAACCAACGCATAAATTAAATTTAAACTGTTTCCTAGCAAAATTATGACACCTCCCAGTATGTTGATAACAACAACCCCGGGAACAATAATATTCTGTCTTTTATACAACTTAACCAAATCCTGCTTTTTCAAATAACTTAAAATTATAGAAAAAAACAAACTTAGATAATAAAATAACCTTATGAGAGAACCGACAATTAAAATTAACAAAAACGATAAATATGAACTTGAAGTTCTTACCATCATAACAAGCCATTTTGAGATAAAGCCAAGTAAAGGAGGCAATCCGCCTAAAGAGAGAAAGAGAACTATTACACTTAGTTGAGCAAATCTAAAATCTTTTAGACTATCCAAATTTTTCATTATGCCAGAATCTGCATACCATAAACCTAAAAATATACATACTGAAATTAGAACATAAATACTAAAGTAGGTTTTTATAACTCATTCTCCATGAATGATACTAAATATAATTCATCCTAAATGGCCGATAGAAGAGTAAGCCAACAAAGCCCGAACTTGTGTCTGGTTTATCCCGCCAATTCCGCCGATTAAACTAGAACCTACTCTAGCTAAACATAGACATACAATTAATCAGTAAGATTGACTTAAATCAAATAAACTAACTACTAAAAATAAAGGAGCCACCTTTTGTCATGTAGTTAATAATAAGCAAGGCAGTCACGGGAGTCCTGCTATGACACCCGGAAATCAGTAATGAAATGGAAACAATCCTATTTTAATACATAAACCTCTTATTATAGCAACAAGTCCTAAAATTCTTCAAACATGCCTCCTACTGTACATGTCCCAAGTAAAAGAACTCCCGCATGTAATTAGTCTTCCCAACATAAGAAGCCCCGAACCTAGTGCTTGAATAATAAAATATTTTACTGCCGACTCCCTTTCCGAAATACTTTTTTGATACACTAACATAGGAAGAAAGCCAATAAGATTAATTTCTAACCCCGCTCAAATTCCTAATCAATGGATAGAAGAAATGGAAAAAATAGTTCCAGATATTATTACAAGTATAAATAAATAACCAAAAGGTAAACTTGAAAACATAAGAAAAAGAATAAAATCGAATTACCCAAAACAAAGTTAGCAGCCCTGTTTTACTCCAAGTTTTTTCTTTACTGAGCTCAATCTAATGAACCCTCATTTCACTCATGGAATAACCCAATAATTAAAATAATTAAGAAAATAAAACTCCTTAACATTAAAGCTATAGATAGATTTCTAATTATTCTTCTTAAAATAGGAAACAAAAGCACAATCTCCACATCAAAAATTAAAAAAATAATGGCTAGTAGAAAAAAACGAAGAGAAAAAGGCAACCGAGCCGACTTAATAGGGTCAAAACCGCACTCAAACGGCCTACTCTTCTCCCGGTCTCTTAATGCTCGCTTAGCTAATATTCAGCCTGCTGCTATAACTACACAAGATAGAATTAACGCAATAGTCCTTCTTCACAAACTTCTAAACATTTTTAATACTAAAGACATTTATCCCATATTAATCAACATCAATGATTTCCGTTCATCCGGCGTAGTATCATATTTTTAAATGAGTAATTAAATTTACAGTTTCCTAATTAACAGCTAGGCGCCTCTATTTTTGGCTTTCATCTATAAGTTTAATTCAATATAAAGAGAGACTCACACTCTCAAAATACGGGCCGAAACCGAATGCAAATTTTCTGCTTTTTATATAATGACCTAGAAGTCTTAAAACTTATTGTCTAAATGCAAATCAGATCTTTTATACTTAAAGTACCAAGTCAGCTTCTTGCTCCTAGAGGCATATAATGCCGTCTCTAAATTAAAAATCTAGTACTTAATACTCAGTCATCTAAGATATAAAAATATTTTTATATTAACAGCCCCACCAGTAAATTGAAAGATACAAAAAAAGTCATACAACGTCTACAAAATGTCAATATCAAGCAGCAGCCTCAAAACCAAAATGGTGCCCCGTAGAAAAATGTTGTAACCAGACACGAATTAAGCAGATTAAAAGAAAAGTCCTTCCGATTAGCACATGCAATCCGTGAAAGCCAGTCGCGACAAAGAAACTGGATCCATACACACCATCTGCAATTGTAAAAGAAGCTTCGTAATACTCTCCGGCTTGAAGAAAAGTAAAATAGGCTCCTAAAGCAACTGTAGCACTTAATCCCTGTAGACCGCTCAAGTTATCACCTTCTATTAAACTATGATGCGTTCAAGTTACTGTAACACCAGAAGCTAGTAACACTCCTGTATTCAATAAAGGGACTTCAAAAGGGTTTAAAGGAGTAATCCCAACCGGAGGTCAGCATGAGCCTAATTCTGGCCTAGGTGCCAGACTTCTATGAAAATATGCTCAGAAAAATGCAAAGAAAAAACAAACCTCGGACACAATAAATAAAATTATACCCCATCGAAGCCCTTTTGATACCTGTACTGTATGTAAACCTTGGTAGGTAGCTTCTCGGATAATATCTCGCCATCACTGAACTATTGTTATACCAATTAGTGTTAACCCTAAAATTACGGTTAAATAGCCGTATCCGTGGAATCAACCGGCAAGCCCAGAAGTCAAAAATAGGGCTCCCACTGAACCAGTTAAAGGTCAAGGCCTAAATTCAACTAAATGAAATGGATTTCGTTCCATAAGATTACGGACAACACGGTTACGAAGCAGCCAGCGCTTATTTTATCAAGCGCTGGCCCAAGAGACTGCTGAGCGAGCCTAATATCTCAAAAACCTGCTCATAAAGGGCCAAAAATTGACCTCTGTACCTAATTTCTATTCTAAGTCGAGGCAAAAAAGAACAGAGAAATACGTATGAAAAAAATTAACCCAAAATAAGCGACACAAAGTGCTCAAATTTAGGGGTATCTATTAAAATTAAGGTCTAATTTTTTACACTTGATTTTTAGTTGCTTTTTTAGCCTAGATGGGAATTTAAATATACTTTAACAAAATTTTTATATTAATAAAAAAAAAGACCCCCCCCTGTCTCCCTGCCGCGATTCTAGGTCAAAAAGCAAAAAATAGGCCGTTTTTGGCCTTTTATTCTTGCCTGCCCGGAAAGTAACCGAGTCTATAGCCTATAAATACCCCCCATTATTCTAATATAATATAATATAATA